TCTTTATCTTACCCTTTCTTAGAACCGATCCACTAAAATGGAATTAATGGAATCCTGCTCTGCTATAACCGCTCTCTAATTAGTTAGGATTCTACTCCTTCGAATTTCGAAATAGAAAACCAAATTGGAATACATTTTTTTATTCAAAATATGACATTCGAAATTTGAATAATATTTATTATTAATATAAAGAAATATATAATATAAAGAAATATATAATATATATTTTATTTTATTAAAAACAATGAAAATGAAATTCTATTATCTATTCTAATGAGATAGATTTTGAATGAAATTCATTAGTATTAATGAAAATTATATTTATTTAATAGCTAAGATCCAGGTCGTTTCCCGGATTCCTATCCATTCTTTCTTTTATGCAAGCCCGCTTAGCTCAGAGGTTAGAGCATCGCATTTGTAATGCGATGGTCATCGGTTCGACTCCGATAGCCGGCTTTTTCTCCATTTGTTCGATTTATTTCTTTGATGGATAATCTCTCCCCGATTTAATTGAAAAGATTCCTCCTTTCTCAAAATGTCAGGTCAACGATCTATTATATCACGGTAACTTACAACCATGAATAAAAAACTGATTGGAGCAATTAGATCTCTACAGAACAAATCCTGAAAATCGGCCTTAAGTTCCTATAATATACAAAATAATCATATAAAAAATAATCCGGATATTAATACATCTCATTCTTCTTTGTATTATAGTACTTCAGCAGATTTAGCTTTGTTTATCGTTTAGTTCAGTCTTAATTTCGATTTATTATGTAAAATAAATTTTAATAAAAGGAGTCTTTATGTCTCGCTACCGAGGGCCTCGTTTAAAAAAAATACGCCGTCTGGGGGCTTTACCCGGACTAACTAGTAAAGGAACTAGACCCGGAAGTGATCTTAGAAATCAATTTCGTTCTGGTAAAAGATCCCAATATCGTATTCGTCTTGAAGAAAAACAGAAATTGCGTTTTCATTATGGTCTGACAGAGCGACAATTACTTAGATATGTTCATATCGCCGGAAAAGCCAAAGGATCAACAGGTCAGGTTTTACTACAACTACTTGAAATGCGTTTGGATAACATCCTTTTTCGATTGGGTATGGCTCCTACGATTCCTGGAGCCCGGCAATTAGTTAACCATAGACATATTTTAGTTAATGGTCGTATAGTAGATATACCAAGTTATCGTTGCAAACCCAGAGACATTATTACTACGAAGGATAAGCAAAGATCGAAAGTTCTGATTCAAAATAATATGGATTCATCGACCCGCGAGGAATTGCCAAAACATTTGACTCTTGACTCATTCCAACATAAAGGATTAGTAAATCAAATCATAGATAGTAAATGGGTCGGTTTGAAAATTAATGAGTTGTTAGTTGTGGAATATTATTCCCGCCAGACTTAACCTAACGAGAATAACAATAATTAACAAAGGTTCGGACAATTTTGCGCTCTTTTCTCCAACTCCAAAGTAAGTAGAGCGAAAGGCTTTGATCCCCCTTTTTACCATTCACGTATCACAAATGGATCAGCGGTGCGATTTTCATTCCTTGTTCGTTCTTTCCAGATTTTCCCTACCACAGCAATTAGGAATAGAGAATCTCCATCAAATACTATCAAATAAAGGTCTTACTGTTGGAAAAATGGTATTAATTGTTATTTGATCCATTGTGGTCGGTAACGTTGGTGAATTAGGTGAAAGTACGGAAAGAGAGGGATTCGAACCCTCGGTAAACAAAAGCCTACATAGCAGTTCCAATGCTACGCCTTCAACCACTCGGCCATCTCTCCTACATAATCTTATTCTTATTATTATGATCTATAACATAAAGCGAGTGAATACCGAGTCGTTGATTTCATATTATTGCAGTACAAGTACGACTGATCAATTATAGAACACTTTTCTTCTAATAAATAATAAAAGTCTTTATTTGAGGCTCGAGAAATGAAAAAACACATTTTTTCTTGTTAAAAACAAAAATGAAAAAAAAAAAAAAAGATGAATAGATATTCATCGATCCAATCTTATTGGGATATTTAGATCGGATTAAACCAATGACTTGTAATGAATCAATTGATGGATCCATCTTTTATACTATGGTTATATAGGAATTCCAAAATTGCCTTTGAATTTCATTCCGATTTCTCAATGAAAAAACTCCTCTCATGGCCTACCCCATAGATCTATTAAAAATTCCCGAATCGTGCTATGGATTTTGATATTGTCATTGTATGGTGTATTGTATACAGACTATGGACACAAAATAGACGGTTACTCTATTTTCTCATCATAGACTGATTATTTTCTTCTTTCTATTCTTTCTTTATCAAAACTTCTCCAGTTACCTTAATCTAAATCTATATATAGGAAAAATTCCCCGATTCTTTAAATTCGATCAAATTGGTAGACTACTAAATTGGAATCAAATCCAATCGGATTCAAATATGTGCTATCTCTCCCTGTTCAAAAGCAATAATTTGAGTGTAGTAAGG